CTTATCCGAAGGCGGAAATCAGTTATTCCTCTTGCTAAGTCTTTTATAGCGCCCTCAACCTTCTACTGATAAGCGGGAAAGAGGGAAGAATTCCCGAATTCCGGAATCAGGTATAATTAGAACAACCGGAACTACTAAAAAACACTACGTGATAAACCTCTGCCTTAAGCATTGAGAACTCAGAAGGCGGAACTCTTTCTATTTAGAGTTACACCTCAGTCCGTAAAGAATTCTATTGCTGTTGTCGTCCTTACTGCGGAGTAAAGGCGGTTGAGGCGAAACCCTGTTGGTAAATATGAAATGTCTCATTCTTATGTCCGACCTAGAGCAGATATGTATTATCCCTCAAGCTGAATGAGGACTTCTCGGGGAGGAGTACGAATGGGTCATAAGCTGCTATGATCCGAGCCTACAAGTAGTGAATTACAAGCCTAACCTGGCTTCTTCGAATTTCGAATCTTGTTTTGGAGTTTCTTAGAGTGATGTTCGAGATCGCCTCTGTGTGGTTCACCCTAAGTAGCTAACCGAATCGGAACTTACTGAAAGGACTGCAAAGAGGATCTAACTGTTTAGAGCCAGAACACTAGATGGAGCAAGAAAATAGGTTCTTCTCTTCGGGTATATAAGAGAAAGGCCGCTTTTAGGAAGGATCTATCTATCTCACTATCAATTGAATAAGAGAATCAAGTAGCGTCTGATCGTTGCACTTGTGTTATCTTAGATAATAGGATCTGGAATTCAAGCTCTGATAGTCGATCGAGGAATCTGCGCCCAGTAGAGCTGAGCCACAGAGTAGACCGAAATGGTCTCGCGAAGCCGGTCCCCGTGTGATGAAGATCCTTGATGAGCTTGATTTCCAGAATTTTATTGTTGCTTAACACATCCAGCAAGGGCAGACAAGCTGATCGACATTCATTCATATATGCCCTTGCGCGCTTTCCCGGACTTACAGTCTAAGAAAGTATGATAAAGGTACGTAGTAACTCGACTTACAGGAAAGGGGCCCAAATTCCCATAGCTGTCAAGTATCTGTTCTTTCAGGTTTAGCACCATAGGCTAAGTCTTGCATTCATTCCTCAGGTGAAGTGAGTTGGCCCTACCCAACTTATATCCTTTATCCTTGAGGTAATTGTATCGGCCTTAGTCTGTCTTTCCGGTTCACGATTCTCTCCTAAAACTACTTTATGAATTGCTCAAATACTATTTCCCGATTGGACATGAAAACATCCTTCATTCTTACTCGGTCAGTCTAATGCTAGCTAGATGCTTCACACATTCCATTCTATGCCGGCCGGGATGGCTTATAGCTGTTCAAACTCCCTATCATCGTATGTAAGATGAAGAGAGAGATGTTCGATATTGCTTTTCCTCTGCTTACGTGCGCTTTGATGGCTTTGCTGCTTGCTTTCTGATAGCTGCAGCTGCGACAACTCCATATCTATCAGGTCTCGGGGGATGCATCTCATTGAATGTTTTCAGCATCTCTCTATGACCCTTTTTTATTTCTTGCTTGCTTATTTCCCTCTCTGACAATAGAACATAGACTGACTTGCTTTCGTGCTTCTAGCTGTCTGTCCTCACTTGGTCTCCTTCTTCCTGTCCCAGTTCAAGTTTCAATTAGCCCGATCCTCTCTCCACGTAGCCCCAAGTACAACCATTAGAGCCTTTATTCTTGGTTGAGTTGAATGATGCGTCATGCCCTTGCGCTTCTATATCTACTAATCGGGTCTCTCTCTGCTTTGGGCCTTTCTTTGTAGACCTCCACAGGGCTTTCCGAAGCAGAGTGAATAGTAGAAAATCCGTTCACGTCAGTGAGGCTTCCTGATGACATCTTTATTTACTTCATTTACTCTTTCTAACACTGAAATCGCGACGTTAGCTCAGCGCTTGCCTTTCATCCACATCGATACCCTCCCACTCGAGTCACTTCAACTCCCTTTGTCCCTCAATCAAAGATCTTGAACCAAGCGATCGATTCTCTTTTCCAAAGTAAAATGCTACTGTCCCTTCTTGAATTGAGTTCAGATTCATAGCTTTCTGAATGGAGATGAATATAAGAATTCCCTCTTAGGGTTGGTTAAGGGGGAACTTATGACAATTCCATGACTTGACTGACTGAAGACTGGAATAAACCATCCAATGAATCTTTCGGCCTAAGTAAGGTCTTTTTGCTATTGGTTCCCGCCAAGCATTGGCGCAACTGCAGTCCCATAGTGTGTTTCCTTCTCCATAGTAAGAAGGCATGTCTTCTCCATAGCCAGAAAGAAGGCATGTCTTCGTTAGCTTCGATTGCAGCATCTCACAAAACCCCAACAGTGGGCTCTGAAACAGCTGTTCAAACTATCCCTTTGACCTTCCTATTCGCTCTGGAACAACCCGCTTTTGGATAGGAGATCCAAATGGAACGACAGGAGTTCTTTCTTCAATAGGTACTTCAATAAATAAATAGAGTTACTGACTTGAACGCTAAGATTTTGGTTAGGGATATGTATTATACTACAGTATGAGAGCGGACCTGGAATGGGAAGTTTCCCTCGGCTCGGGAGGTGGATGCAACAAACATATATGAAACAAGGGAGCAGCAGAGCCCTCTGTCTTGAGATCCGAAATAAATGGGTACGGGCGCCGATCAATAGGTACTTGATTGAAGTATGAAGCCCAGACCAACTGAAATTCCCGATCAAATTGATGTCAAGTCAATAGCCAAACCCCTCGTCTTCGCATAGAATGGAATTGAGCCTGGCACATAATTGACTCTTGAAGCAATAACCTGTCAGCCATTCCTCTCCTGTAAGTCGAGTTACTACGTTCCTCCTCTTATCTTATTAGTAGGAGCTCATTCCTAAACCTTTCTTGCTTGGAATAACTAGGCTTAGAGCCAATAGAAGTAAAGTAGTTGTCCCTGGACTCCTCAATCTCTTTGGGCCAGGGTTATTTCATATAAATAAATATAAACAGAAGAATCCTTCTTCATTAGCATTTTATGTCCCTCGGCATGATCTTTATTTTGGTATTTCCTCCTAAAGTAAGGACTAAAGAGACCTTTCTATATAGAACTTTTCTTTTTGACTCGCCCATTTGGGATCTTATTCTTGTACAATCCGTTGTAGTTCCACTGAGGCTGTTCTATCCACTTATCTCGACTCTTCTATGTACTGATTCCAACTGGAGATGTTACACCATTTGTCAAAGCTACAGCGAGAACGATCATCCGCACTTACTTTTATTTGTTTGGGAGCACCCGTCGGTGTTGTTTCACTGATCCTATTGCTACTGAGCACTACCTTAAGTCCCACAGCTGATTCTCAAGCTGGGCATAAATGTGCAATCTAAAGACTAGCAGGGTTTTTTCTTTTCCTCAACTTCACACCGTGGCAGCCTCTAACTCTAAAGAAAGAGTCTATCTTTAGGCTCCCAGAAAAGATGGGATTTTCGCTAATGCGGATTCGCGAAGAAAGGAAAGTAGGGAATCTATGTTTCTAAAATCAATAGTTGAGAAGAATGAGAATGATTTTCAGCAGAAGAAGAGAAAGCAGAAAGAAGCAAAGGAAGCAAGCACTCATTGCTTTGCAAAATGCGCAAGCGGTCAGAGGATAGGAGATTTGAGAAAGATAGCTTCGTATAAAAAGTAATTCTTTTCTAAAATGAGCTAGATAAAAGCTCTAGCTTTGAAACAAGGTTTAGGTTCGGGTGTTTTAGTGGATGATGGTTATGGTGGTGAAGAGAAGGAAGAGCTCTGCCGAGAAGGATATCGAGAGAGCCCTTTTCCCTATGGGAAGGGTGAAAAGCAGCTTTAGTACCCTTCGTTGAGCCAGGTAAAAAAAGGGCGTAGAGACTCCGTGGTTGCATTCTATAAGCTTTTCCTCTCACTACAAAGGCCAAACCACTTCTGGATTTCAAAGCCTCAACTGCTTCTTTCTCCGACGGAGAAGATTCCACCTCTCAACTCAATTCACATGGATTCTAAACCTGCTCAACTATAGGTTTCTGGATGGACAGAAGGAACTGCACTCGCACAACCAAGAAAGAGAAAATGAGTACTTGAGCCGGGAGAAGAGTTAGAGTAATGAAAAGAACCCCGACTTTCGGTGGAACAACGAGTTCAGTCGAAGAGCGTAACGAGTCTAAGGTTACAGAAGCCTTCGCCAGCATAGCATTGCAAGCAAATAGAGCAGAGAGCTTACCGTTTGTTTCTATTAGAGTCGAAGGGATAACCTTGCTGCTTACTTGCTATATCCCTTCTTCGAGCCCTGCTTCAAGGTTCAAGGTTCCGTCCAAAACAGGCCTATGGAGTATAGCCAAGTGGTAAGGCATCGGTTTTTGGTACCGGCATGCAAAGGTTCGAATCCTTTTACTCCAGATTATGAACACCCGATCGGATCTGTCAAGAACGGGCTGACGACTACAGGGGAAGCGGCTGACTGCAGTCCCTGAGCCCAGTAGCATGTAGCAAGCCAAAAGTTTGACTTGAACCTACTTATTACAGTTGGAGGGAAGCTACTACCAAGGGAGGAGCTTTCATAGGTCGAGATCTCAGCCCTTTGAAAAGACGGAGTCAATGTAGGTGAACCTAACTACAGAAGGATGGGGATCGATATCATACCAAAGGCTGTTGGAGTATCCGTAGCTTCCTGATCTTATGAGCGGATAGGAGTGAATCAATCATTATAAAACGCCCAAAAACAACATATTCGTGTGATTGACACTTCTTCCTTTTGAATAGGAATAAGAGCGAGGAAGCAGAAGCTCCTTTTTCCACTTTCTTTCAGCTCAGTTTCCGACCAGGCCAGGCGGGAAGGAATAAGAAGTATCGAAAGCTGGAGTATTGAAAGCTTTTTTTAAAGCCTTGACTTTCTCACTCTAGACCTCCCCATAGACTGAATAGCAGTGCGGGGTAATATCTAGTAGGATAAAACCAGTTTCATCCTGTTCTTCTGCTTTCGAGCTTGTTGCAGTTGGCCATGAAGCTAGCCATTTTGAGTGCTTCCGCCTTTTAGTCGTAAACCCCGTAATGGGTTACTTATCAAAACTATCCCAGATCGATTACCCTTCCAAAGGATTTAGCAAGGAGCTAAACGGTTTAAAAGCTCCCCTCTCTTTTATCTCCCCATAAGAGAATAACTCTTAGATGAAGATGCTATAGAGACTACTCCCCGCTTGGTCGAGCATGAGCATCTTGTGCCACCTCCTCTGTTCCGAGGCTTATAGATTGATTGAGATTCCGTAACTCAGTCTCCTTGAAGTTCACAGCTTAACTCCGATAGCCGGTAGTCGAGCTTGTCCCTCCTTGAAAGAAAGGTGGACTCTTCAGCTAGAGTAGAGTCATCTCCTAAGCTTTGAGAGGAATATCCTTCTTCGAGGGACTGACTCTTTTTAGTCTTATCTCTTTGGCCCCTATATTCGCTTCGAGTGGTTTCACCCTGGTTGGTTTAGTACCAGACTCTTAGCTGGGAAGTCAGCCTTTAGCTGCCAGATCAGTCCTATCTTTAGACAGGAGAGCCGGAAAACCTGAACCTGATTCTGTTGAGGCGGAATCTCTTCCCGCTTGGAGGCGAGGATCTGGTAGCTACGTGTGCCCCTCAAAACCTTTCCTTCGAAGTCAAGCATCTCCTTCTTAGTCTAGCTCATTTACCTGCTTGACTTGCCTTGAGACACTAACCAAAGAAAAACTCGAACCGAACAGCAGCTTTCCAAATAACATTCCATATATCATCTAATCTTCGATTATCAAGATTACTCAAGGCCCTGTAGGCCGATTTTATTGTCAAGTTTCATGAACATTGTTTTCTTATCGGTCAACCATTCCCTTATGTAGAATAGAGACGGAGGGATACGGGACGAGAGAGACCCTTATAAGGAAGGATGGGGTTTTCCCTGAAAGCGAGCACAGTTCTCTTCGTGTGATTAGCAAAAGGGCTTTTGTGGCCGAGTCGACGTAACTTTCAGCGGTGAATGCGTCAGTTCATAGATGATGAGGCAGAATGAAGGTGAACTACCTATCACATTCGAAGTGGACTTGCTTTCCGCAGGCTGGAAAAGAAAGATAAATAGCATAAATAGAGAGAGGTCTTTTATCCCACCTTGATTGGCCACTTCATCCTCTGCTGCCACAACTAGAAGGGGGACAGACTGAGAGAGCGTACCCGAAAAAAGGGATAAAGACCTTAAGTGAAGGACCAACGAAAGAAAGCTGGTTAGCAAAATAGTCCATTCCCGGAGAACCACTTTTTCTTCTTCGAGAACTACAGTACCGACTCGCGAACTTTCGACTTTGGTATCCGAATGACTACTTCCCCCTTCTGTTCAATCCTTCGGAACACTCTCATAGTAAGCAAGCACGGAGCTAATCTTTAGGATTTTGATAAGATTCGGGTTTTCCTTTGCTTGCACCCTTTGGATTGGTTTGCTTGGATTGAAGCCTTCCCGCTCATTCACTGAAGATTGATTCGAAATTATTACTTGTAGTTGGCCGGGAACCCTAAATCTGAGACCTGAAGCCCTCTTCTTTGAAGAATGGCAGGATTACTCGCAAGTGGAAATGAAAAAAACTCTATTTTTGGTCTAGAATGCCATTCGAAAAGAATTCTGTCGTAGAATTTCCATTTTCAGTGGAAAGGGCTTTATTCACTAACAAAAGGCACTAAACTGCTTTGCTTGCCTTTCATTTCTTTTTAGAAAGTACATTCTAGTGGTTTGAAGTCATAATAGACTCACTGTAATTCACTTTCCAGAGGTCAAATGGTAGTTGCCACACGTGATTGATTGATTCCTTTGGATAGACTCACTTTGAGGAGTTAGGGACCCCTACCAAAGTGTCCCATAACGGGCTAGGCGTGTACATAATATATAGAATGCCGAATTGAAAGTGTATATTGATCTTTTTCATTAGAGCACTCTTCGACTCAACTTGCTTGCTTCGTTCAATCGCGAGTTGGAAAGCTTTTTGGGGAGATTTCCTATAGCCTAACTGGAAGCGCCCACTGGCTTAAGATCTTGTGGGCTTCCCCTGTGACGATCGATCTTAAAGCATTGGACAAATACAAATAAATGGATGGATCGTCCCCTTTACTTGATTGAAAGGGAGGGCTTTCGTACCGGCTGAATGGTGAAAGCATTCCTTGTCCTTGGCCTTTTCAGCGGATTCATTGGTTATAACGTTAGAAGTCAAACGCGTCTTCAGGTAGTATATACTTCCAGCTTTTTCTTTTGAAGCGACCATCCTTTCCATTCCTTATAGAAGTTTTTCTGAGGAAGAGAATGGATCTTGACTAGAGAGAGCCGGCATCTAATTTAGTAACCAATAAGAGCAGTCGACTAAAGTAATACTCCAAAGTAAAGAGAGAGAACGAGGGATAAAAACCTCTCTATTCTCTTCCCTATTCAGGAAAGACGGCAGTGGTGGTGTCTTCTCTAAAGCGAGTTCAGTCACCGAGCTTGGATGGACAAAAGTAGCTGCTCGGTTCGTACGTTCCCCTCACCGGAACTACTTGCTTATCTCGTACATGATAGGGCTATGGTAGGGGGCAAGGGCATCTAGCTATTTCTTTTCTATTAGATGAACGACCTCCGTATTGTATTTTCGTTCGGCAGAGGTAAAGAAAAGGGATTAGAGGAAGCCTTTCGATCCAGCACCTTACTATACGGGTACACTGAAGACCCCTCTTGACGAGAAAGTTCTCCTGTATCTATCTCTCCTGCTTCACTGACTTCCGGTACAAACCATAAGCTATAGACAACAAGCCAATGCCGCAAGGGGGGATCCATGTACTGATGAATGCCAGCCGATTGGACCATTCCTACTATAGCTATTCTCCCTCCAAAGGCGTAACTGCCTTAATGAATTCCTATAGGGGTCTTGTTCCTTCTTCCCTGGCTGGTGCTATAGCTTTCCCTTTTCTAGAGCTATAGGATCGAAAGTCTTGAGTCAGCCAATGATTAGCGAGCAAGCAAGCCTAAGCGCAGGATTCTTCCTGCTTTGGAATCTAGTTACGCTTAGGAATACCTTGGCATAAGAAGAGCGAGGGCTTAGGTGGATATTCTAGTTGAGACCCTAGGCTCTGGTTCAATCCTTTCATACCTCGAGTCAACTGTGCCTTTGAAGGGATTTATAAAGCGTTCCCAGCCTAAAACGACTCGGTAGCGAAGGTGCTGATTTGGCTTATAAATATTAGAAAGAATAGACTCCTGCTGAGGGCTATTTCCTTGGATAGGTCCATACTCCTTACTTCAATCACACTTTCATCTTGATCGAATTATTCGTCGGTATGACGAATCGTTCCCAAAGCGAATAGGAGAGTGGTAAGAAAGGCTAGGAATTTCGCCTTGATAGGTGAGACTTCCACGAATTCATCGGATAGGTCCGTGCTTTCATCTATTAGAGAAGGGCACCTGTACTCAAATAAATAAGGTAGGTATAGGAAAATAAGGGCTTCGATCGATAGACTGGGTCTAAGGAGCACGGATGTGTGTACCCAGAATGTGAGATTCCAAAGGAGCTCTAATGCCACTCGCTTTCAAGCTAGAATATTAGGGAACCCGTCTCCTGACATAGTTTGCGCGAGAACCCCAGTAGGCACATCGGGCCGCGGAGTTATTACCTCCTCCAACAGCTCAATGGGCCTATGCCTTTTGAGCCAATATAATGAGTCTAATGACAACTCATTATTATTGGGATCAAAAGGATAACGGACCAACTGTTCATTCTGTCTTTACCTCATTCGCTGGGGAGTTTTCCCTATCTGAAGCAAACTCGGTTGATACTTAATAAGATAAAGAGGTTCCTAGACAAAGTGCATCCGCCGAAGCAACAACAAGAGACAAAGCATCGGGTCCTCAGTAGAGAACAGCACTGCAAAGAAGCGCGTTCCATCGGATATCAATACCAGGTACCGGGCGAATCATATCGAGTGAAGAACCCTTACCTTGCTAGCCTTTTGGCTGTTCATGCATCGTTCCTAGCTAACAACATAGGAATGATAGAGAGTTAGTTCGGATCCAGTCGACCCAGCCTGCCTCCAACATTGGATCAATAAGGATTCAACCTTGGCCAGGTCAATCAATGGGACCTAGAAACCTACCCAATCAAAATATCCTTGGCCATGCTGTGAGAGAGGCCCTCTATTTAGGCCTTCCTTGAAGCAGAAAGACAGTCAAACTAGAAGTTCGCCTTCTACTCCCCCAGTTCAGGTGCTACTTTTCTTTGGTTCCAGCTTCAGCTTCAGCTATTCTTGCAGGTCCGGGCATGAACTTCGGATTGAAAACTACTGGAACAACCACATAAAGACTGACAAGGTGCGACTTTGTTTATCAGTTCACTTGCAACCACACGGCATAAGGCTTCACTGACACGTCTATAGGGGGGTCGCTACTGCACAAAAGCCACGGAGTTCGAGGCTAGGAAATCTGTCCGATCCTTATCTTACATCTAGTTCCTCTCCAGACGTTTAGAGTTTTCAGCCATCAAAAAAGAGAAAGAGTCTTAGTTGCTATATATGCATTTCATGGGCTAAATTAGGCACATCCAGTTCCCAACCATGAAGTGCTAGTTGGACTCTCTTTCCCCTCCCAAAAAACCAGTTTAGAGAACCCCCCCAAAATCCTTATTCCATAAGTGAAGTTATTCCACCCAATACTTATTCCATTCCGCTAAGAGGGATTTTATCTAAATGGAGGGAAAGACCTTGTTGACATGTCAAAAGTGGGAATCGTGTCACGCTAGTGCCAGTTCAAGTTCAAGTTCTACAGCAAGTCTCAAGTGCCTTCCTGTTCTAGTTCCTTCTTTACTTCACTGCTCAACCAGCTCGGTCTGACTTGACTTTGACTCCCCTTTCTTTATGATCTGTTTTTAGCTCCAGACCGCTAGTGGGACTTCAAAAAGAAACTGTTCCCTACTCCTCTCATTCTTTGTTTACCTATCAAATCTATACTCTATATTTGTACTACGAGGTCAGGTTTTCCAGCCCAGTCCCACCACCAGATGTGATTGTTAAGGTGGATCACTAAATCCTGTTTCTCTATTTTATAGGCATAGGCGCTTAAAACAAGAGCGAGTACCCCATATGTTTGAGCTTCACTCGCATCTTCTAATGGAGAGAACTCAATGGTATAGGCACTTGAAAGGGAAAGAGCCTAAGCTAGTTAAGTTCCATCGCCTTCCAGTGTTTATGCCTGCGATCCAGTTATAGAACTTGCTTCAATGCGAGGCTCCTATCAATGGTAGGAGGAAAGGAGAGTGGGTAAGCGGGCTCCTTTCACTTTTGATTTGGTACGGATCTCTTCGCCCCCTTCTATCTTCCTTAAAAAAACATTGCTCCGCCTTTTCAGTAGCTCGCCTTGGCTCTTTCTTAAGCGTCATGTTAGGCTAACTTAACCGGCCAAGGTCTCCACCAGATGTGGTGCCCGCTGGTATCTATCCTCTTGTTCTGAGCCTTACACCTCTCGGACCGAACAGAGCCTTTCGCCTGAGGCGCGCTAGCTTAAGTCTTTTCCTGCATTTCTTTTCTAATAGCAGCAGGATAAGCATAGCAAGAATTCCCTCCCGACTCTCAATGAGAATCGGAGTTTAGGTTTCTGGAGGTTCTAGGGAAACTTTACTAAAAAAAGTGGTCCGAATGTATAGGTAGTCTTAAGGAAGGGAAAAATAAGGCCTTAATTGTCTATCCAAAGATCCGCCTGCCAAATGGGTGTCTTTAGGCGAATCAAGTGGGTGGGACCCCCTATGTCAATTTCAGTAAGGTAACTATAAGGGGTGAGGGTTTACAATAAATAGCTTCATTTCAGTAGTGCCTTACCTTGCAGCTCTATCTATCGTCTATGCTTTCGATATAAAAATGATTTTTTAGTGTTCTCATGCTTTCTTTCTCCGTGCCACGGCGCGAGATTGATGTGATGATCCCTGAATCGAGGTGTTTACTACTTTCAATCCCTTCCCTTCCACTGCCCGAACTACCAATCGCCCCAAGTCTGGTTCGACTCGAACTTCTGTCATGTCAAGCTTCCTGACCTGCTCCGGTATTTTGTGTACTTCGGGGCGCTCACGAGCTCGCTCTAACGTCGTGCCCGGGTCACAACGAATGGAACTTTTAGAATGCATGCACAATTGGACAAGCTGCTTATCGTGGCCACCCACCGCCTCCGTCGTCATGCTAGAACTCTCAAACGTCAAGGATGGATGTAATTCCGGAAGCGCTTGTAACGTGAGTGAAGCGGCTTCCTTTGAGGAAAGTAGGTCTTCCCTCACAATTCCATTATCCTTTCTCTACGCAACCCAGGGCTTGAACCCGGAGTCGAACCTTCACTGCCTTAATCCCTTAAACGGAAGAGTGAATCGTAGAGCAGGAGTCATTCTATCTTTCTGTCCGCTAGGATGGAATGGAATCGGAGGCTACGAATACGAATTGGTTTCGAAGAATTATTCTACAAATAGGGCACTAGAACGCTCTTCTTCCTCCTTTCCTTGTCAGGCCTTTCGTCGAGATAAAGAGGTCAACAAAAAGTTCTTTGAGCTATCGATTTCAGCATTGAGAACTTATTTATCCCTTTGTCCGTACCTAGAAACATAGTTGAGACTGGTCGATCTTTGTCAATCCGGCTTTCACTCTCAAGCAACCTTTGCTCCAGTTCGATGTACGGTTTGATTGAATTCCTCCTCTATCTCTTTTACCAGTGCGACTCTATCGAACTTCATTCTCATAATTCGACTTGACTTTGATACGGACCCACTAGTTGCTCTATTCGCTCGCTTGGAGTGCTCTCGTCTTGCACAGGCGGCATAGGTGGCACGGAAGGATGGTTATCTTGAAGAGAAGGATTGTAGTGGCCTTTCGTAATCAAAGTAAGAACCTCCTTGTAAATAGAAATAGGGGATCATCTTGATCATTTGGTTGAGCAGCACCTTCTGTAGCAACTTATTGAGACCCGGAATCTGGACAATCGTATCGGTTCCCAACCGGAGCCTGTAGCTGAGCCGGCGCTTTCTCATGTCTCCAAGGCGCTCTTTTCTACTAGTTATAATTGCTGTTTCAGTTCACTTCCTCGTTGGTGCCACTCTACGATTATAGTCTGCTATTAGTGCGCTAATTTATCTTTCTTTCTTTTTTTATATATAGAATCTAGATGGTGGGAACAATGAAGCCCATTATATTTCATAAAGTAGGCAGGAATGAATGGGAAGTAGGCCTCCCAGAAGTACGCCTTTTAGAGAATCAAGTGAAGCCGGGACTACGATACAAAACTTTATTTCTTCCCCCTGATGAAAGTTGGGATCTCCAGTCTTCCTTCCATCTCTCTATGTATTGAAAACCTTCCTTTCCTTATGCCACCCTTTGGTGCATCCACTTACTTTTTGACGGACCTTACCGCAATTGATTTCCCCGATTTGATCTATAAGAAGACTAGGAGGGAAGCTAAAGTCTCGTGAAAGGGCTGGATTCTGGCCTATTGAAAGAAGAGGTACCAAAGATCGTATTTGAAAGCAACTGAAGGAACGGAGTAGCTCGACC